TGGTCATACCTATACTACAATTCAGGTGAATGACTCGCTATTTATTCATTTTGGTACAGAATAAGATTCTGTAGGAGAGATGGCCGAGTGGTTCAAGGCGTAGCATTGGAACTGCTATGTAGACTCTTATTTACCGAGGGTTCGAATCCCTCTCTCTCCGTTTCTTTTCATTCATCAACGTTACCGATGACAATGTCTCATATTCAATCAAATCAGAATTGATATGATCATTCTAAAACTAAGGCAAGACCCTTATTGAATAGAGATTCTCTATCCCTAATTACATTCCTGTGATACGTAAAATACAAAGTAAAATAAAATACAACTAAAAATAGGATATTTGGATATTTCTATTGAATATTGAAAAGATTGAAAAGAAGAAGAAAGAAAAGAAAAAGAATCCTACTGTCTGTGATATGTGAATGAGACAAGGTACTCGATTTACTTCAGTAAATGTAGTCAAAATTGTATGAACCTTGCTTTTGTATTTTTGTTAGAATCAAGTTAAGTTCAAGTCCGACGGGAATAATATTCTATGACCAATAACTCATTTATTTTCAAACCAACCCATTTCCTATCTATTATTTGATTTACGAATCCTTTATGTTGTAAAGAGTCAATAGTCAAATGCTTTGGCACTCTCCTGCGGGGGGATGAAACAAGATAATTTTTAATCAAAGCTTTCGATCTTTCTTTATCCTTTGTAGTAATAATGTCTCTGGGTTTGCAACGATAACTTGGTATATCCACTATACGACCATTAACTAAAATGTGTCTATGGTTAACTAATTGTCTGGCTCCAGGAATGGTCGACGCCATACCTAATCGAAAAAGGATGTTATCCAAACGCATCTCAAGTAGTTGTAGTAAAACCTGACCTTTTGGCCCTTTTGCTTTTGTGGCAATATGCACATATTTCAGTAATTGTCGATCTGTCAGACCATAATGAAAACGCAATTTTTGTTTCTGTTGTAAACGAATACGATATTGCGATCTTCTTCCAGATCGAAATTTAAATTTAGTTTTAAGATCCCTTCTGTATCTGGGTCTTTTACTAGTGAGTCCCGGTAAAGCCCCCAGACGACGTATTTTTTTGAGACGAGGCCCTCGGTAACGAGACATATAAAGGTTCCCTTTTTTTTATTGAATTTAATTTCAAAAAAATTGAAGACTGAACTATGAACTAGAGTAGAAAGTATCAGAAAAGCAAAACTCAATCTACTGAAGTACTACAAAACAAAATTAAATATATTTTATAAATATTCGTATTTGTTGTATCTATTTTTATGTTTTTAGATATTAGGAAATTTTTGTATTTGTAATTTGTATTTGTATGTAATATTTGTATGTAGTATTTGTTAGTATTTGTATAGGATAGGAAGTTCAAGTAAAGGCTACGGTTTCCAATCTCTTCTGTAGAGATTTCATTGTTCTAGTCAACCTTTTTTTATTCATATTCATAGATATAACTGCGAGTTACCATGACATAATTGACCTTAGAGATAGAGAAAGTGAGGGCAAAGATTAGAGATTTTCAATCATGGAAAGAAAAAGAGCCGGCTATCGGAATCGAACCGATGACCATCGCATTACAAATACGATGCTCTAACCTCTGAGCTAAGCGGGCGAAGATAAGAGCAATAATGTATAGGAATAAGGAATACAGGAACGGATCTGAAAAAATTTGATTGAAATTGAAATAGATAATTTATCTCTTTATATTTATATTATATAAATATAAAGAGATACTAGATCTAAATAGTTTCCTTTTATAGTTTCTAACTATAATATCAAATCTTTCACTAAGAATACACTAAGAATAATTTTTAAATTAAGATACTGAAACTATATATTCTATATCTTAGAATATAACTAAAATAAAAAATAAAAGAGTTCAAAACGAAAGAGAATCATATTCTATGAATTTCTATTCGAATAATTAAAATAGATGACTAAAACTGATCAAAATTTAATACAAAAAAAACAAGAATGAATATTGATCGTTCCACTATTTACAATAGTACCTTCAAGTAGGAGTAAAGGCATAGATCTATGTGGTCTATTGTGGTCTATAATGTTTATAATCTATAATTATAATATATAATAATAATTTATAATATAGAATAATAATTTATAATATAGAATAATAATTTATAATAATAAAAATATAAATCTATAATCTATATATAAATCTATAATCTATATAATAGATATAGTTTTATATGATATAGTTTTATATCATAATAGATATAGTTTTATCGAATTTTATATATAATTTCTTATTGAAATATTCATATTGAATTGCGAATACATAATGATAGAATCATTTCGGACTGAAACAAATAGGGTTAATGATAGAGATAGAATAGAGGATGTCCAAAAAATAAAATAGCAGCATACACTTTTTTTATATAGGAATCATTACCTAATGAATTCAACAGTTCCAAGATCAATGAAAGAGTTGGATGGAATGACAACCGGATCCTTGTCTCAAAGCAAGGGGGGATATGGCGAAATTGGTAGACGCTACGGACTTGATTGGGTTGAGCCTTGGTATGGAAACTTGCTAAGTGGTAACTTCCAAATTCAGAGAAACCCTGGAACTAAAAATGGGCAATCCTGAGCCAAATCTTTTTTTTTATTTTTTAAGAAAGAAAAAACGGAAAAAATAAAAAATAAATAAATAAGGGATAGGTGCAGAGACTCAACGGAAGTTGTTCTAACGAATGAAATTTGCTACGTTACGTTAGTAGTTCAATCAAAATGATAGAAATATTGAAATGCCAGAAAGGATAATCGTCATAATTGTATGTATATGATCTATATAAATCTATGTATAATTCAGTAGTATCTATATTCACTATATAGTGTATATAGTGTAATGTAAAATGTAAATAATAATATATAAGTAATAATATGTAAGTAATAATTCAATTCGATATTAATAAGATATTAATAATTAGAATGATAGAGATCAAATAATCAAATAATTATTATAAGATCAAAAGATCTAGAAAAACTTGTATTGTGAATCCATTCCAGTTTCGATTGAAAAAAGAATGGAATTCTACTGTTCAGTGATCAAATGAATGATTCATTCCAGAGTTTGATATATCTTTTGAATATCAATCGGACGAGAATAAAGAGAGAGTCCCATTTTACATGTCAATACCGACAACAATGAAATTTATAGTAAGAGGAAAATCCGTCGATTTTCAAAATCTTGAGGGTTCAAATCCCTCTATCCCCAATAAAAAGCCCATTTTACTTCCTCATTCTCACTATTGATTTATCCTTTTTTTCATGAGCGGTTCAGCTCAAACTCAAACAAACAAAGTAAATTCAATATTTTTCTCGTTGAATTTACTTTGTTCTCTCACATTTACAAATAGATCCAAATCTAGAAATCCTCGTATCTTCTTCGAATCCATCTTCCGATGCAACTTCATTTGTATAGAGACAATACCCGTACAAATGAACATACAAGAAATCTCTGTTATTGAATCATTCACATCCCATATCATTATCCTTACATTTCCGAAGGTTTGAAGATCTAAGAAACTATATTTTTTAAGACTTTTTTAGTTTTTTTCATTGACATAGATACAAGTACTTCGCTAGGATGATGCACGGGTAATGGTCGGGATAGCTCAGTTGGTAGAGCAGAGGACTGAAAATCCTCGTGTCACCAGTTCAAGTCTGGTTCCTGACATGTGTCACTAATCTATTCGATAGGTATTCATACATACTTCACTGAGACGGATGGGGATACATACTCTTTCCTTTTCATTTTTCTTTTTTTCCTCTCTGCGCATGCTTTTTTTTCTTCCACCAAAACAAAAAGTGATTAATCAAAGGGTTTCTACATATACTCAGGATCAAGAAAAGATAAGTCCTAGATCCATGTGACTTAATATTAGATTGACTTAGGTAAGTTTAAGTCTTTAGCAATAATTATGTCATGGTTTTCCTTTCCTAAACTGACTGAGATTGGGTATACCAAAGCACAAACAAAAAAAGTGTAACTCTTTCGGAGTTTCAGAATTCAGAGTTTCAGAAAGGAAAATAGTAAAAAGATCATTGATCATATTGATAATCATATTTATCATATATAATTCATTCATGAAAGTGTATGAAGAGAGATGGGTATTTGGTTCCAGATTTAACAAACGCTCTGTTGGAATGAATTTATTTTATTGTGTTTATTTTATTGTTCCTACTACTACTAAAATTTTGATTACTATTCTAGTAGTACACAAATCTAGTAGTACACAAAAAACAAAAAAAAAAATGGAATGTCTTAGGGCTATACGGACTTGAACCGTAGACCTTCTCGGTAAAACAGATGAAACTTTTGATTTTACTATCGAAATGATTCGAACTGTTTCAAAGACCCAACATGCATTTTTTTGCATTGGGCTCTTTCATCAACTGATGTAAAGATCAGTTGGTCCACCATATTTTTTCTTTATCTTTAATATATTTATTCTTTATCTTTAAGAATCTTTAATATTTCATTCATAATATTTCAGATTTCATATTGAAGAATATTTAATAAGAAGATAATGAGATGGCTCCATGTGCTCTGACTCATTATTCGAATTCTCATCTAGGAGCAATACCAAAGTGTTTCAAAGAAGGGTGACCTTGATTTAGGTCTGCCTTCGGCCTAGATTAAGCTAAATGAAATAGAGTTTCTATCGCTCCTTTGCAAGAGTTCAATATGAGACTTCGTACACCTCAAAGTTCATAGAACGAAAAGAGGTTCTTTTGAGATCCTTATACTCATAATGCCTGGCATTGAATGGCATGGACTGGGCATTTACCTTATCAAATCAATGGCAAGTTCTATCGGATTTGGCACCTGAATCGGATCGAACAAAATATTTGTCAGGCTATTTTTCTCTTGTTATCCCGAATAGAAAGAGTAAGACATCGACTTCTCAAAAAGATCAATTAGGGTCATTGCGTAATGGAGCTCCCTTGAAAAGCATTGGCGCACGTGTAAACGAGTTGCTCTACCTAACTGAGCTATAGCCCTTGTCTTGTCATAACTATTTTCATTTTATTTTAACTTAACTAACATAAAGACAATTTATTGTCAATAAGACTATAATCCCACATAAGAACTTTCTGATCCGTGATCCGTTTACGTTGACTGGTAAACGATTGATTGATATTGCTTATAAAACATATTTTACATATAATACATCTAACACCTAATCCATCGAGTTGATAGAGCTTTTTTGTGGTGATAAATGACCTACTTAACCCAGCGGTTAGAGTATTGCTTTCATACGGCAGGAGTCATTGGTTCAAATCCAATAGTAGGTAGAACTTATTTGATACCGAATTACATGGTATCAAATAAGTTTTTCTACCCATCCTATTTTTTTCATTCTATTATCAGATTATACTTCAATTATGTGGAATCCAAATCAAAATATAGTGTGTAGTGTATAATAATGAACTCTTTTGATTTGGATTGGTTCATTTTCGACTAATAACTAATAGGAAATTCCATTGACAGCTTCTACTCGTGTCCTAGCTCGTCTCAGAGCTAGATTGAACTCAATTGCTTGTTTCTCACCCTCAGCTCTACTGAAGTTAGCTTCAGCTATCTCAAAAGTTTGTTGAGCTTCTTGTGGATCAATGTCAGTACTCATTTCCGCATCATTTCCTAAAATGGTGATCTCATTATTACTTATTCTAGCGAAACCGCCAATAAGAGCCACTGTGAACCATTGGTCATTTAGTCGTATTCTTAAAATACCTATATCTACAGCCGTGGCAATAGGGGCATGGTTTGGTAATACGCCAATTTGTCCACTAGTAGTAGATAAAATAATTTCTTTCACTTCGGAATCCCAAATAATTCGATTAGGAATCAGTACACAAAGATTTAAGGTCATTTCTTCAATTGGATCTCCTATTCTAAGTTCATAGCTTTCGCGGTAGCTTCCTCGATGTTACCCACCAAATAGAAGGCCTGCTCGGGAAGACCGTCTAATTCTCCGGAAAGAATGAGTTGAAACCCCCTAATTGTTTCTGCGAGACCGACGTATTTACCTGGAGAACCAGTAAATACTTCTGCCGCAAAGAAGGGTTGTGATAAGAAACGCTCAATCTTTCGTGCTCTTGCTACAGTTAAACGATCTTCTTCGGATAATTCGTCCAACCCAAGGATAGCTATAATGTCCTGAAGTTCTTTGTAACGTTGTGAAGTTTGCTTAACTCGTTGCGCAGTTTCATAATGTTTATTGCCAACGATCCGAGGTTGTAACATAGTTGACGTTGAATCTAAGGGATCTACTGCTGGATAAATACCTTTGGCGGCTAATCCTCTTGATAATACGGTAGTAGCATCTAAATGGGCAAATGTCGTGGCAGGAGCGGGGTCGGTCAAATCATCCGCGGGTACATAAACTGCTTGAATCGATGTTATAGATCCTTCTTTCGTAGAAGTAATTCGTTCTTGCAAAGAACCCATTTCCGTACTAAGGGTAGGTTGATAACCCACTGCAGAAGGTATTCTACCTAATAAGGCAGATACTTCGGATCCCGCTTGGACGAAACGAAAGATATTGTCTATGAATAGAAGTACATTTTGTTTATTAATATCTCGGAAATATTCTGCCATGGTTAGGGCAGTCAAGCCAACTCTCATACGAGCTCCGGGCGGTTCATTCATTTGACCATAGACTAGAGCCACTTTGGATTCTAAAATATTTTTTTCATTAATCACCCCGGATTCTTTCATTTCCATGTATAGATCATTTCCTTCACGAGTACGTTCACCTACTCCGCCAAATACGGATACGCCTCCATGACCTTTGGCAATGTTGTTAATCAACTCCATAATGAGTACTGTTTTACCCACTCCAGCTCCCCCAAATAGTCCGATTTTTCCTCCACGTCGATAGGGGGCTAAAAGATCCACCACTTTAATACCTGTTTCAAAGATTGATAATTTCGTATCTAACTGTATGAAAGCGGGTGCAGATCTATGAATAGGAGATTTTGTGCGAGTATCGACAGGACCTAAATTATCAACAGGTTCCCCAAGAACGTTAAAAATTCGTCCGAGAGTCGCTTCGCCGACTGGAACACTTAGAGGAGCTCCCGTGTCAATCACTTTCATTCCTCTCATTAGACCATCTGTAGCACTCATAGCTACAGTTCTAACTCGATTATTTCCTAATAATTGTTGTACTTCACAAGTTACATTAATTTGCTGGCCAACAGTATCTCTACTCTGAATTACCAAAGCATTATATATATTAGGCATCTTGCCCCGTGGAAAAATTACATCCAGTACTGGGCCAATAATTTGAGCGATACGTCCTATATTTCTATTTTGTTCTTCAAGCGTGGAAACTCCAGGATCAGAAGTAGTAGGATTGCTTATCATAATAATAATAGAATAAATATGTCGAAATTCTGTTTTGATCTGTAAAGTACTGAATCAAAAATCAATATACAATAGCAAGTTGATCGGTTAATTCCATCGAATTCCATAAGATAAGAAATAAATGTGAGTTAGCATTCGGTTGAATTGGTAACACCCAATCAAATCCAATTCAATCCTTTACTCGTCGAATTAAAAATTGACTCATTCAACAAGCTTTTCACTTTTATTTTATATTTTAATTTTATATTTTAACTTTTCACAATTTAACATAAATTTAACATAATAACATAACAAGTAGATGAATAAGAATAATGAGTCAGTGTATTTCATTTCTATATCCTTTTCAGAATGACCATCCAGAATAATATTCCCAGAATAATATTCTGTATATATTGTTTGTATATATATACATTTTGAATTTACTATATAAATTTACTATATTTACTATATAATTATTATATTATTATTATTATTATATTATTATTATTATATTATTATTTTATTATTATATTATTTTATTAAATTAATATTATTAATTATTATTTTATTATTTATTAAATATTATTATTATTATTTTTATTTAATTCTTAATTATATTATTACAATTATATTATTACTTAATTATATTATTATATTTTATATTTCATATATTATATATTTATTTCATATATTATATATTATATATTATATATTATATATTATAGTAATATATTGTAATATATTATAGTATAGATTATTATAGTATAGATTATTATAGATCATATCATATATATGAATAGATTATTATATGAATAGATTATTATAGATCATATATATGATATCCTAAATATCATATCTTTTTATTTTCCCTTTCCTGGATAAATTATGCTTCACATCTAGTATTCACATATACAACATATATTACTGTCAAGTACTGTCAAGGTAGACGGTTCCTCTATTTTTCCATATTCAGATTATTGGATAGAAATGGATAGAATTCATATTCTAATTCATATAATTTTATATAATTTTATATTAAATTATCTATTTCATATAAAAATATTAATATTCATATGAATATTTATTTTTTATTTCATTTTTATTTTTAATTTATATTTAATTTAAATATTTTATTTTTGAAAAATAGGAATTTTCAAAAATAAAAATTAGGTTGCGCCATATATAGCAAAGAGTATAAAATAAGGATAAAATAAGGATAAAATAGGGATATATTTGGTGAATAAAATAAAATACCAAATAAATGCCAAATACATAGTCCAATAATGAACTCTTTTCCAATTCAACAATTGAATTTTCATTATTTGGTAGTTGATAAGATTAGTTTAGTTGTAGTTGAATTGAATCTTTTTTGAATTGGTAATATTTTTTTGCAAAGGTTTTATTCACGCCTTAAGTAATATCGAGTAGACCTTGTCGTTGTGAGAATTCTGAATTCATGAGTTGTAGGGAGGGACTTATGTCACCACAAACAGAGACTAAAGCAAGCGTTGGATTTAAAGCTGGTGTTAAAGATTACAAATTGACTTATTATACTCCTGACTACGAAACCAAAGATACTGATATCTTGGCAGCATTCCGAGTAACTCCTCAACCGGGAGTTCCGCCTGAAGAAGCAGGGGCTGCGGTAGCTGCCGAATCTTCTACTGGTACATGGACAACTGTGTGGACTGATGGACTGACCAGTCTTGATCGTTACAAAGGGCGATGCTATCACATCGAGCCCGTTGTTGGGGAGGAAAATCAATATATTGCTTATGTAGCTTATCCTTTAGACCTTTTTGAAGAAGGCTCTGTTACTAACATGTTTACTTCCATTGTAGGCAATGTATTTGGGTTTAAAGCCCTGCGAGCTCTACGTTTGGAAGATCTGCGAATTCCAACTTCTTATTCCAAAACTTTCCAAGGTCCGCCACATGGCATCCAGGTGGAAAGAGATAAATTGAACAAATATGGTCGTCCCCTATTGGGATGTACTATTAAACCAAAATTGGGATTATCTGCAAAAAACTACGGTAGAGCGGTTTATGAATGTCTACGGGGGGGACTTGATTTTACTAAGGATGATGAAAACGTGAACTCACAACCATTTATGCGTTGGAGAGATCGTTTCGTATTTTGTGCCGAAGCAATTTATAAAGCACAAGCCGAGACAGGTGAAATCAAAGGACATTACTTGAATGCAACGGCGGGGACCTGTGAAGAAATGATCAAAAGAGCGGTATTTGCCAGAGAACTGGGAGTTCCTATAGTCATGCATGACTACTTAACTGGAGGGTTCACCGCAAATACTAGCTTGGCTCATTATTGCCGCGACAACGGTCTACTTCTTCATATCCATCGCGCAATGCATGCAGTTATTGATAGACAGAAAAATCATGGTATGCATTTTCGTGTACTAGCTAAAGCATTACGTATGTCTGGGGGAGATCATATTCATGCTGGTACAGTAGTAGGTAAACTGGAGGGCGAGCGTGAGCTAACTTTGGGTTTTGTTGATTTATTACGTGATGATTTTATTGAAAAAGATCGAAGTCGTGGTATTTTTTTCACTCAAGACTGGGTCTCTATGCCAGGTGTTCTACCCGTGGCTTCAGGGGGTATTCATGTTTGGCATATGCCTGCCCTAACCGAAATCTTTGGGGATGATTCCGTACTACAGTTCGGGGGAGGAACTTTAGGGCACCCCTGGGGAAATGCGCCCGGTGCAGTAGCTAATCGGGTGGCTTTAGAAGCATGTGTGCAAGCTCGTAATGAGGGACGTGATCTTGCTCTTGAAGGTAATGATATTATTCGTGAAGCTAGCAAATGGAGCCCTGAATTAGCTGCCGCTTGTGAAGTATGGAAAGAAATCAAATTCGATTTCGACCCGGTAGATAAGCCAGATATAACAAAAGAAGCTCGCATAATTCAGTAAGCCTTCCTGTTTGTTTAATTGATTGCAATTAAACTTGGCCCAATCTTTTTTTTTAGTTTTTAGAAAAGATTGGGCCGAATCCGAATCAAAAATGAACAGCTTATTTTATACTAATTCTATACTATAGTATATGGAGGGTCTTTGTGTATTTGCGTATATCTTTCCTATGTATCAATTTTACCATATAAAAAAAAAACAAATAAGAAGAAGATAAGGGATCGAAGATATGTATCAATTTGACCATATAAAATATAAAAAAAAACAAATACCAAATACAAATAAATAATTAATATAAGAGAAAGAGACCGAATATGAAACACAATGAAATTCTATGATTTCTTGTTGATCCATAGGGAATTATGGATCCTTGGGATTGGTGGATCATTTTCGATTCCTTAACCTCACAGGTCATACCGAGGGAAGGATACCATCTACCCCTTATTTACTATTGGATTTGAAATATTTTGAAATATAAATATAGTATAATAAATATAATATATGATATAAGAAAGAATCTAAATATATACATATAAATTAAACATATAAATTATATAAATGAAATTGATTTGAAATGGTGAAACAAAAGAGAAAAAAAAATATAATAAAATAATGAAATTGAAATATAATAAATAATGAAATATAATATTAAGAAGGAATCTAAAATATATATATACATAGAATAGAAGCTCTCATTTGACTTGTTCTAAATTGATAATTTGTTGACAAATTGACAATTTTATCATTTTTATCATATAATAGAATTGAGAGACAACAAATAGATATTTGACTATTCTTTCAATCTATTTTCATAGAAAATTTAATATTTCACATTATTCAGTTTCTATATTTCGGTTTTCGTTTTCAGTTCGATTGTAGAGATGTAGGGGTTTTTGTTTTTATTTTAGTTCGATTGTAGAAAGGTAGTTCAATCGTGAATCATTTTTTATGAAAATCATTTTTAGTAAAAAAAAGGAGGTATGAGTATATGTGTGTACGTTTAGTAAGTCAGTTTGCATTTTGTGGATTTTTTATGATATCTTTCTGTAATTCTATCTTTCTTATACAAAACTTTCAAATAAAAAGGAAAAGGAGATTAAAGCGTATGTGTGAACTAAGACTAAGTAGTAATAGATTTGATACTACTGGATATACCAGTAGTAGTAATGGCGAAGATCTAAGGAATATAGATCTAAACGGTTCTGAAATTTATGAAAAAAAAAAGAAAATCAAAAGCGGAAATGGTTCTCCAAATCTTGATCGCAAAACTAAAAGTTTAGATAAAAAAAATATAAAAGTATCAGTTGATACAGATAATGAAACCATAATAAAAGTATCAACTGATACGGATAAGGAAAATATAAAAAAAGTATCAGCTGATACAAATAATGAAAACATAAAAAAAGTATCGGCTGATACAAATAAGGGAAACAGAAAAATATGGGAGAGAAGAAAAATATCTGCTTCCAAAAATATAAAAATATCTGATTCGGAGTATATGAAAATATCTGATTCCGAGAATATGAAAATATCTGATTCGGAAAATATGAAAATATCTGATTCGGAAAATATAAAAAAGCAAAATATAAAAAAGGAAAACATAAAAGTACCGGATGGTACAGATAAGGGAAACAAAAAAAGATGGGAGAGAAGAAAAATAGTTGATTCCGAAAATATAAAAATATCTCATTCGGAGAATATAAAAATATCTGATTCGGAAAATATAAAAATATCTGATTCGGAAAATATAAAAATATCTGACTCGGAAAATATAAAAAAGGAAAACACAAAAGTACGGGACGATACAGATAAGGGAAACAGAAAAAGATGGGATAAAGAAGAAAAAAAAATATCGGATAAAGAAAAAAGAAAAAGATCGAGTAAAGGAAAAATACCAATATCGGATCAAGAAAAAATAAAAGGATGGGATAAAGAAAAAAGAAAAGAATCGAAAGATCCACGTGAAGATGAATTGTATGAATTCGAATTCGATCCATCGTATGATGAAAGATAATTAGATCTATACTTTGATGAAAGTCAATTAGGTACATGGTCTAGTGATGATGATGATTCCATTTACATTGAATCGAATGAGTACGATCAATCAAATTATTTCGATTCATGGAATGATTCGAATTCTTATTCCGATCCATCAAATTATTTCGATTCACCGAATGATTTGAATTCTTATTCCGATCCTTATTCCGATCAATCAAATTATTTCGATTCATCGAATGATTTGAATTCTTATTCCGATCCATCAAAAACTTGTTCCGATCCATCTCATTCTTGTTCCGATCAATCGGAATCGGATGATCCCGATAGATCTGATGATTCCGATCAATCGGAATCGGATAAGTCCGATAGATCTGATGATTCCGATAGATCTGATAAGTCCGATCAATCGAAATCTGATAAGTCTGATAGAATAACCACAATGTCCTTGGAGGAATTGGAAGATGAATTAAGAGATAGATTCCTATATACATTCCCGGAATTTGAAAGAATTATCGAACAATATATTGACGATAAAAATTTTAAAAATTTAGAGGAATCTTTAGAAATAGCGGGGGACGAATATTTCAATAAATTGGAAGACAAATCCTATTTAAAGAAAATAGTTAAAGAATATTTAAAGAAATTGGATGAAGAGTGTTTACAAAGACTGGATGGAGAATCTACAAATCAATTGGATCAAGAATCTTTCAAGGATTTGGAAAAAGAATATTTCAAGAAATTGGCTAAACATTTCAAGAAATCGGATGATTCCGATGAATCGGAATCAGTCGATCTAGAGGAATTATTAAATCGATTATTGGAATCGTGTGGTTCCGATCAATCGGAACCGTGTGATTCCGATAGATCTGATAAGTCCGATCAATCGCAATCGGATGATTCGGATCAATCGAAATCTGATGATTCCCATCAATCGAAATCTGATAAGTCCGATCAATCGAAATCAGTCGATCTAGTGGACTTATTCGATCGAATATTGGAATTTTTGTATTCGGATCAATCGGAATCGGATGATTCGGATCAATCGAAATCTGATAAGTCCGATCAATCGCAATCGGATGATTCGAATTATGATTATGATTCTTATTCACCGAATTCTCTCGATGAATTGAATGATTCGAATTCTTATTCCGATCCATCAAATTCTTGTTCTGGTCAATCGGAACCGTGTGATTCCGATAGATCTGATGATTCCGATCAATCGGAATCGGATAAGTCCGATCAATCGGAATCGAATGATTCCGATAGCTCCAATAAATCCGATAGCTCGGATAGATTCGATACTTCGAAATTCAAACATTTCTGGGTTCTATGCGAGAATTGTTGTATAACGAATCATAAAAGATTTTTGAAGGCAAGAATGAATATTTGTGAACACTGCGGATTTCATTTGAAAATGAGTAGTTCAGATAGAATCCAATTTCTTCTGGATCCTGGCACTTGGGAGCCTATATATGAAGATCTGGTCGCTATAGACATAGACCCTATTGAATTTAATTCAGAGGATGACCCTTATATAGATCGCATTCATCTTTGTCAAAGAAAAACGAATTTAACTGAAGCGGTTCAAACGGGCATAGGTCAACTAGATAGTATTCCTATAGCAATTGGAGTTATGGAATTTGAGTTTATAGGAGGTAGTATGGGATCTGTCGTAGGTGAGAAAATCACTCGTTTGATTGAGTATGCTACTAATAGATCTCTACCTGTCATTATTGTGTGTGCTTCTGGAGGAGCCCGCATGCAAGAAGGGAGTTTGAGCTTGATGCAAATGGCTAAAATATCTTCTGCTTCATATGATTATCAATTAAAGAAAAAGTTATTCTATATATCAATCCTTACATCTCCTACAACTGGTGGAGTTACGGCAAGTTTTGGTATGTTGGGAGATATCATTATTGCTGAACCTAATGCCTACATTGCATTTGCCGGGAAAAGAGTAATTGAAGAAACATTGAAAAAGCCAGTACCCGAAGGTTTACAAGAAACTGAGTATTTATTCATTAAGGGCTCATTCGACCCAATCGTACCACGTAAGCTTTTAAAAGGTGTTCTGAGTGAATTACTTCGACTACATGGGTACCTTCCTCCTCATGGGTACCTTCCTCCTCCTTTGAATTAAGATTCAAAAAAAAAATTTTAAAAAAGATTGAACTTATTTATTGGAAAATGTAAGTATAGCACTCGGTTCAGTTATTTTTATTTCTTATTTGTACCGAATAAGAATAAGAATTTAGTTCATTGTAATATTGTAATTAAAGTAATAAAAAAAAAACAAAATTTTAAAGAGGGTTATTTCTTTGGTCACATCAGTAAATAGAACAACGAAAAATAGATTAAAAAATAAAAATCAATAGAGAATAAATCTCAAATCAAATCATAAGAATATAAGATATTATAATATAGAAGAAAAGTTGTTTCTATTTACTGAGAACCCACGGTTTGAGCTAGGAATCCCTTTTTGTTGGATCAGATTGGTTAAAGTTGAGAACACATAAGAAGCTCTTTCTTCTCCCATCTATCTTTTCTTTCAAAACAAGAAAAGATAGATGGGAGAAGAAGAATCAAATTTAGGAAAGCAGATTCTCATGCATATTCGTTCTACATTGCCATTGTTTGCACTTATTGATTCGATTTGAGATTTCATAAAATATTAAGATATCAATATTCTATTATTAATATTATATTAATATTATAAGAATAAGTACAAATACAAATATGGAATTGAGGTACCCGTTATATGATAATGATAGATTTGAACTTTCCCTCTATTTTTGTTCCTTTAGTGGGCCTAGTTTTTCCAGCAATTGCAATGGTTTCTTTATCTCTATATATACAAAGAAATAAAATTTTATAAATTAAATTAAATTAAATAAAGTATTCTCTTTCTTTCAAAAGTGGATCATTATATAAATACCTTTTGAGTATAATATGGGGGGAGATACAATATGTGGCCTTTTCCTAAAACAAAAGAAAGAGTTTTTATGTATGTCGGAATGCATAATCAATGCATAATATACGCATTCGTATGTATATGCGGTTATAGCTTATTCAATTATATTCAATAAATTATATTCAATAATTATATTAAATTAAGTAATTGAATGAAAATTAAATTCAAAATGATCAACAAATCTTTTTTGAAAATATTTTAAATAGAAAGTCAATGTATCTTACCCGTTCTTACGAACGGTTCACGTCAGAATATTGCTAGTCGATGAAAGTTACTTAGGGATCAAGCAAGAAAATTAAAGTCAAATCCATTTGGGTTATTCTCTCAATTCCAATCGAATACAACTAGTATATAATTATAGATAGTCTTAGTATGAATTGGCGATCAGAATATATATGGATAGAACTTATAACAGGGTCTAGAAAAACAAGTAATTTTTTCTGGGCCTTTATCCTTTTTTTAGGTTCACTCGGATTCTTAGTGGTTGGAATCTCCAGTTATCTTGGTAGGAATCTGATATCCGTATTTCCATCTCAGCAAATTCTTTTTTTCCCACAGGGTATCGTGATGTCTTTCTATGGGATTGCAGGTCTATTCATTAGTTCTTATTTATGGTGTACAATTGCATGGAATGTAGGTAGTGGTTATGACCTATTTGATAGAAAAGAAGGGATAATGTGCCTTTTTCGGTGGGGATTTCCTGGAATAAATCGTCGCATCTTCCTTCGTTTCTTTCTGAAAGATATTCAATCAATCAGAATGGAGATGAGAGAGGGTCTTTTTCCTCGTCGTGTTCTTTCTATGAAAATCAGGGGCCAAGGAACTATTCCCTTGATTCGTACTGATGATAATTTGACTCCGCTAGAAATTGAACAAAAAGTTGCCGAATTGGCCTATTTCTTGCACGTACCAATTGAATGGAATGAAGTATTTTGAAATGAATTGAAGAATAAATCTCAGTATGAGAGAAGGAACTTATTAATTGCCTTTTTCAGACAACTGAAGCTTCTTCAAAAACTTAGCATTTCAGCAAAAGATGCTAAGGCTATATTCTATTTCGTTTCGATGAAGACTCGAACAATCCATTTGAAGTAACGAATCTTGTTTGGATTTCAAGACGAACACTGCCGAACCCTTTCATTTTTTTTTTCATTCTGTATCTGTAATGTGAATTTTTAATGAATCTGTTTCATTTGTCAATTCTATATGAATATGAGATTTCTATACAAGTTCTAGAACAAGAACAAGGTATCGGAATTTCCTATTTTTGTTTTTGTGTAAGAATTTAGTCTTTGAATATAGAATATAACCATAAAAGAAAGTACCTTTTCAAATGAAAAAAAAGAACGCATCGGCTTTTCTCCCATATCTTGTGTCTATACTCCTTTGGCCCTGGTTTATTTCTCCCTTACTTAAGAAAGGTCTAGAAACTTTGATTCTTCATTGGTGGAATACCGGGCAATCTGAAATTCTTTTGAATGATATTGAAGAGGAAAATGTTCTAGAAAAATTTATGGAATTCGAAGAACTCTTCTTGTTGGACGAGATGATAAAGGACTACTCGGAGACACATATACAAAGGCTTCGTATAGGAATGCACAATGAAACGATACAATTGGTAAAAAAACACAATGAATCTCATTTCCATATCATTTTGCATTTCTCTACCAATCTAATCTGTTTCACTATTTTAAGTGGTTATTTTTTTCTGAATAATAAAGAACTTTTCATTCTGAATTCCCGGATTCAGGAGTTTCTATATAACTTAAGTGACACAATCAAAGCTTTTTTGATTATTTTCGTTGTTGATTTATGTTTCGGATTTCACTCGACCCGTGGTTGGGAACTAATGATTCGTTCGATCTACAACGATTTTGGATTGGCTCAAAACGAGCAAATAATATCTCTTCTTGTTTCCATTTTTCCAGTGATTCTAGATGTAATTGTGAAATATGGGATCTTCCATTTTTTAAATCGTGTATCTCCTTCGCTTGTAATAATTTATCATTCAATGAATGAATGAAGAATTCATTAGATCTCTTGATATCAATCCAATTAGATTCTTTTTTTGTGTATAAAAAAAATCATTTTCCATCGTACTTATTCTTTATACTTCTACCTTTTCGGTTCAAGGTATTCATACTGTGTTACAATTACAGTAAAATTGTTTCAGTACAATCAATACAACGGCAAATTTGTCAATAGGGAA